GTCCCTGTAGCTTACAAAAAGCATGGCACTGAAGATGCCAAGACGGCTGCCCCTCCGCACCCAAGGACAAGAGACTTAGTCCTAACCTTACTGTTAGTTGTTGCTAGGTTTATACATGCAAGTATCCGCGCCCCAGTGTAGATGCCCTGGACACCTTAAACCCCAAGTAGATAGGAGCGGGCATCAGGCTCACCACACCCGTAGCCCAAGACGCCTAGCAATTGCCACGTCCCCACGGATTCTCAGCAGTAGTTAATATTAAGCAATGAGTGTAAACTTGACTTAGTCATAGCAAATCAGGGTCGGTAAATCCTGTGCCAGCCACCGCGGTCATACAGGAGACCCAAATTAACATTATAACGGCGTAAAGCGTGGTCACATGTTATCCTAGTAGCTAAGATTAAAAGGCAACTAAGCTGTCATAAGCCCAAGATGCCCATAAGGCCTCCACCAAAGAAGATCTTAGACCAACGATCAATTGAAATCCACGAAAGCCAGGGCCCAAACTGGGATTAGATACCCCACTATGCCTGGCCGTAAATCTTGATGCTCGATCTTACCGGAACATCCGCCCGAGAACTACGAGCACAAACGCTTAAAACTCTAAGGACTTGGCGGTGCCCCAAACCCACCTAGAGGAGCCTGTTCTGTAATCGATGATCCACGATATTACCTGACCATTCCTTGCCAATAACAGCCTATATACCGCCGTCGCCAGCTCACCTTCCCTGACAGCCCAACAGTGAGCGCAATAGCCCAACCACGCTAATAAGACAGGTCAAGGTATAGCCTATGGAATGGAAGCAATGGGCTACATTTTCTAAACTAGAACATACGGCAAAGGGGCTTGAAATAGCCCCTGGAAGGAGGATTTAGCAGTAAAGTGGGACAATCGAGCCCTCTTTAAGCCGGCTCTGGGGCACGTACATACCGCCCGTCACCCTCCTCGCAAGCGACCAACACACCCTATAACTAATAAGCCATCCAGCTAAAGATGAGGTAAGTCGTAACAAGGTAAGTGTACCGGAAGGTGCACTTAGACTACCAAGACGTAGCTTTAACAAAAGCATTCAGCTTACACCTGAAAGATGCCCGCTCACACCGGGTCGTCTTGATGCCAAACTCTAGCCCAACCTACATTGACCTGGAATAACAAAGCTACTCCACTAAACCTAACCAAAGCATTTGCTAGTCCTAGTATAGGCGATAGAAAAGACACCATTGGAGCGATAGAGACCACGTACCGTAAGGGAAAGATGAAATAACAATGAACAAGCCAAGCTATAAACAGCAAAGATCAACCCTTGTACCTTTTGCATCATGGTCTAGCAAGAAAAACCAAGCAAAATGAATTTCAGTTTGCCACCCCGAAACCCAAGCGAGCTACCCATGAGCAGCTATTATTGAGCGAACCCGTCTCTGTTGCAAAAGAGTGGGATGACTTGTGGGTAGAGGTGAAAAGCCAATCGAGCTGGGTGATAGCTGGTTGCCTGTGAAACGAATCTAAGTTCACTCTTAATTCTTCCCCAAGGAAACTACGAACCCCAATGAACCGAATTAAGGGCTATTTAAAGGGGGTACAGCTCCTTTAAAAAAGAATACAATCTCCACGAGCGGATAAATAACCTGAACAAAACCTATTGTGGGCCTTCAAGCAGCCATCAACAAAGAGTGCGTTAAAGCTCCGTACCCAAAAATACCTAAACCTTATGAATCCCTCCCCACTAACAGGCCAACCTATAACCAGATAGGAGAATTAATGCTAGAATGAGTAACCAGGGTCCACCCTCTACGACGCAAGCTTACATCTATACATTATTAACAAAACCCCAATATACGACCAATCAAACAAGCAGAGTATTACACACATTGTTAACCCGACAGAGGAGCGTCCATTAAGAAAGATTAAAACCTGCAAAAGGAACTAGGCAAACCATCAAGGCCCGACTGTTTACCAAAACATAGCCTTCAGCAAACCAAAGCAAGTATTGAAGGTGATGCCTGCCCGGTGACCTAACGTTTAACGGCCGCGGTATCCTAACCGTGCAAAGGTAGCGCAATCAATTGTCCCATAAATCGAGACTAGTATGAATGGCTAAACGAGGTCTTAACTGTCTCTTGCAGGCAATCGGTGAAATTGATCTCCCTGTGCAAAAGCAGGGATAAACCCATAAGACGAGAAGACCCTGTGGAACTTCAAAAACAGCAGCCACCCCAAATCACATACACACCCACCGGGCCCACTAACATACAAGCCACTGGCCTGCATTTTTTCGGTTGGGGCGACCTTGGAGAAAAACAAATCCTCCAAAAACTAGACCATTCCTCTAGACTAAGAGCAACCCCTCAACGTGCTAATAGTACCCAGACCCAATATAATTGATCAATGGACCAAGCTACCCCAGGGATAACAGCGCAATCTCCTTTAAGAGTCCATATCGACAAGGAGGTTTACGACCTCGATGTTGGATCAGGACATCCTAGTGGTGCAGAAGCTACTAAGGGTTCGTTTGTTCAACGATTAACAGTCCTACGTGATCTGAGTTCAGACCGGAGCAATCCAGGTCGGTTTCTATCTATGACGAACTCTTCCCAGTACGAAAGGAGAGGAAAAGTGAGGCCAATACCACTAGCAAGCCTTCGCCTTAAGTGATGAAACCAACTTAACCACAAAAGGCTATCACACTCCACCACACCCTAGAAAAGGGCACAGCTAGCGTGGCAGAGCTCGGCAAATGCAAAAGGCTTAAGTCCTTTAACTCAGAGGTTCAAATCCTCTCCCTAGCTAATCCATGACCAACCATCCCATCTTAATCAGCCTTATCATAGCCCTCTCCTACATCCTCCCCATTCTAATCGCAGTAGCCTTCCTCACACTAGTCGAACGCAAAATCCTAAGCTACATGCAGGGCCGAAAAGGCCCAAACATTGTCGGACCCTACGGCCTGCTTCAGCCCCTAGCAGACGGAGTAAAACTATTCATCAAAGAGCCGATTCGCCCATCAACATCCTCCCCCATCCTATTCATTGCCACCCCCATACTGGCACTTCTCCTTGCAATCTCCATCTGAACCCCACTCCCACTACCATTCTCACTTGCAGACTTAAACCTGGGCCTACTATTCCTCCTAGCCATATCAAGCCTAGCAGTCTACTCTATTCTATGATCAGGATGAGCCTCCAATTCAAAATACGCCCTAATTGGGGCATTACGAGCAGTAGCCCAAACTATTTCTTATGAGGTGACCCTAGCTATTATCTTACTATCTGTCATCCTGCTCAGCGGCAATTACACCCTTAGCACCCTCTCAGTCACTCAAGAACCTCTCTACTTAATTTTCTCCTGCTGACCACTAGCCATAATGTGGTATGTCTCTACGCTTGCTGAGACTAACCGGGCCCCCTTTGACCTAACAGAAGGCGAATCCGAACTAGTCTCAGGGTTCAACGTAGAGTATGCAGCGGGACCCTTCGCCCTATTTTTCCTAGCCGAATATGCGAATATCATACTTATAAACACACTAACTGCCATCCTATTCTTCAACCCAAGCATGTTCAATCCACCCCAAGAACTGTACCCCATCATCCTCGCTACAAAAGCCCTACTACTATCAGCAGGGTTCTTATGAATTCGTGCCTCCTACCCACGATTTCGATACGACCAACTAATACACCTACTATGAAAAAACTTCCTACCGCTCACACTTGCCCTATGTCTATGACACACCAGCATACCAATCTGCTATGCAGGCCTGCCCCCCTACCTAAGACCCCCCCCGGCCGGAAATGTGCCTGAGAACTAAGGGTCACTATGATAAAGTGAACACAGAGGTGCACCAACCCTCTCATTTCCTAAAGACTTAGAAAAGCAGGATTCGAACCTACACTGAAGGAATCAAAGTCCTCCATACTCCCCTTATATTATTTTCTAGCTAGTAGGGTCAGCTAAACAAGCTATCGGGCCCATACCCCGAAAATGATGGTTCAACTCCTTCCCCTGCTAATGAACCCCCAAGCAAAACTAATTTTCGCCACCAGCCTAATCCTTGGTACAAGCATTACAATCTCAAGCAACCATTGAATCATGGCCTGGGCCGGCCTTGAAATTAATACCCTAGCCATCCTACCCCTGATTGCCCAGTCGCATCATCCACGGGCTATCGAAGCCGCAACTAAATATTTCCTAACCCAAGCAGCTGCCTCCACTCTAATGCTATTTTCCAGCATAACCAACGCATGATACACCGGACAATGGGACATTGCTCAACTTACACACCCAACCTCCTGCTTAATCCTAACTTCTGCTATCGCAATAAAACTAGGACTGGTCCCATTCCACTTTTGATTTCCAGAAGTCCTGCAAGGCTCCCCTCTCACTACAGGCTTACTCCTATCTACAATCATAAAATTCCCACCAATGACACTATTTTACATAACTTCCCACTCATTAAACCCCACCCTACTAACCTGCATAGCTGTTTCCTCCGCAGCCCTGGGTGGATGAATAGGCTTAAACCAGACACAAATCCGAAAAATTCTGGCTTTCTCCTCTATCGCACACTTAGGCTGAATGACCATCATCATTGACTACCACCCTAAACTTACCCTACTAAACTTCTACCTATACGCCCTAATAACCGCAGCCGTATTCTTAACCCTCAACACAATCAAAACCCTAAAACTTTCCACACTCATAACAACATGAACAAAAGCACCCTCACTAAATGCAATACTACTCCTAACCCTACTTTCCCTAGCAGGACTCCCCCCACTAACAGGCTTCATCCCCAAATGACTTATCATCCAAGAACTTACTAAACAAAATATAGCCCCAGCAGCAACAATCATTGCTCTTCTCTCACTATTAAGCCTGTTCTTCTACCTCCGCCTCGCATACTGCGCAACAATCACACTTCCCCCACACACCACGAACCACATAAAACAATGACACACTAACAAACCAACTAACACCTCAATTGCCATCTTGGCCACTATATCCACCTCCCTCCTTCCAATTTCCCCAATAATCCTCACTATTATCTAAGAAACTTAGGATCACCTTAAACCGAAGGCCTTCAAAGCCTTAAACAAGAGTTAAACCCTCTTAGTTTCTGCTAAGATTCGCAGGACACTACCCTGCATCTTCTGAATGCAACCCAGATACTTTAACTTAAGCTAGAACCTTTAAACCTAGACAGATGGGCCTCGATCCCATAACACTATAGTTAACAGCTATATGCCCAAACCAACAGGCGTCTGCCTAAGGCCCCGGCACGCAATCAGCGCACATCAATGAGCTTGCAACTCACCATGAACTTCACCACAGGGCCGATAAGAAGAGGAATTAAACCTCTGTAAAAAGGACTACAGCCTAACGCTTATACACTCAGCCATCTTACCTGTGACATTCATTAACCGATGACTATTCTCAACCAACCACAAAGACATTGATACCCTCTACCTAATCTTCGGCGCATGAGCCGGAATAGTGGGTACCGCCCTAAGCCTCCTTATCCGAGCAGAGCTGGGCCAACCTGGCGCCCTACTAGGAGACGACCAAGTCTACAACGTAATTGTCACAGCCCATGCTTTTGTCATAATCTTCTTCATATTTATGCCAATCATAATCGGAGGGTTTGGAAACTGGCTGGTCCCTCTAATAATCGGAGCCCCAGACATGGCATTCCCCCGAATAAATAACATAAGCTTCTGACTTCTTCCCCCATCCTTTCTACTCCTTCTAGCCTCTTCCACCGTTGAAGCAGGAGCAGGAACAGGCTGAACTGTATATCCCCCTCTCGCCGGTAACTTAGCCCATGCCGGAGCTTCAGTAGACCTAGCCATCTTCTCCCTCCACCTAGCAGGTATCTCCTCTATCCTGGGCGCTATCAACTTTATCACCACAGCAATTAATATAAAACCACCCGCCCTTTCACAATACCAAACCCCCCTATTCGTCTGATCCGTCCTAATCACAGCAGTCCTACTCCTCCTATCCTTACCAGTTCTTGCCGCTGGCATTACCATGCTTCTTACAGACCGTAACCTAAACACTACCTTCTTCGACCCTGCAGGAGGAGGAGACCCTGTACTTTACCAGCATCTTTTCTGATTCTTCGGACACCCAGAAGTGTACATCCTAATTCTCCCAGGATTCGGAATCATCTCTCACGTCGTAGCCTACTACGCAGGAAAAAAAGAACCATTTGGGTACATAGGAATAGTGTGAGCTATACTATCTATTGGCTTCCTAGGATTCATTGTCTGAGCCCACCATATATTCACAGTAGGGATAGACGTAGACACTCGAGCATACTTCACATCTGCTACTATAATTATTGCCATTCCAACAGGAATCAAAGTATTCAGCTGACTGGCAACACTACACGGAGGCACAATCAAATGAGATCCACCAATACTATGAGCCATAGGATTCATCTTCCTATTCACCATTGGAGGACTAACAGGGATCGTCCTAGCAAACTCTTCACTAGATATCGCCCTGCATGACACCTACTATGTAGTAGCCCACTTCCACTACGTCCTATCAATAGGCGCAGTATTTGCAATTTTAGCGGGCTTCACCCACTGATTCCCCCTATTCACCGGCTACACCCTCCACTCCACATGGGCCAAAGCCCACTTCGGCGTAATATTCGTAGGCGTCAACCTAACCTTCTTCCCCCAACACTTCCTAGGCTTAGCCGGCATGCCACGACGATACTCAGACTACCCAGACGCCTACACACTATGAAATACTATCTCCTCTATCGGCTCACTAATCTCCCTAACAGCTGTAATTATGTTAGCATTCATCATCTGAGAGGCCCTAGCATCAAAACGTAAAGCACTTCAACCAGAACTAACAAGCACCAACGTTGAATGAATCCACGGCTGCCCACCTCCATTCCACACCTTCGAAGAACCAGCCTTCGTTCAAGTCCAAGAAAGGAAGGAGTCGAACCCCCATATGTTGGTTTCAAGCCAACCGCATATAAACCACTTATGCTTCTTTCTCATAGAGATGTTAGTAAAGTATTTACATAGCCTTGTCAAGGCTAAATCACAGGTGAAACCCCTGTACACCTCATCCTACAATGGCCAACCACTCACAATTCGGATTCCAAGACGCTTCATCACCCATCATAGAAGAGCTCGTACAATTCCACGATCACGCCCTAATAGTCGCCCTAGCCATCTGTACCCTAGTCCTATACCTATTGGCTCTGATACTCACAGAAAAACTATCCTCAAGCACCGTAGATGCCCAAGAAATTGAACTTGTCTGAACAATCCTTCCCGCTGCAGTCTTAGTTATACTCGCCCTACCTTCCCTACGAATCCTCTACATAATGGACGAGGTAAATGAACCAGACCTCACCCTAAAAGCCATCGGACATCAGTGATACTGATCATACGAGTACACCGACTTCAAAGACCTTACATTTGACTCCTACATAATCCCCACATCCGATCTCCCCCTCGGTCACTTCCGCCTACTAGAAGTCGACCACCGCGTCATCGTACCAACAGAATCCAAAATTCGAGTCATCGTCACTGCTGACGATGTACTCCACTCATGAGCCGTTCCTAGCCTCGGCGTAAAAACCGACGCAATTCCAGGACGACTCAATCAAACCTCCTTCCTTGCCTCTCGCCCCGGAGTGTACTACGGACAGTGCTCAGAAATCTGCGGAGCCAACCACAGCTTCATACCAATCGTAGTCGAATCAACCCCTCTAGCCAGCTTTGAGAACTGATCTTCCCTACAAGCTTCCTAATCATTAAGAAGCTATGAAACAGCACTAGCCTTTTAAGCTAGAGAAAGAGGACTGACTCCTCCTTAATGACATGCCTCAACTAAACCCAAACCCTTGATTTTTTATCATGCTCACTTCATGACTGACTTTTTCCCTAATCATTCAACCCAAGCTACTGACATTCATCACCATAAACCCACCATCCAGCAAGGCACCCACAACACCCAAAACCACCCCCTGAACCTGACCATGAACCTAAGTTTCTTCGACCAATTTTCAAGCCCCTCCCTACTAGGAATCCCTCTAATCCTAATCTCAATGCTATTCCCAGCCCTACTCCTCCCCTCCCCTGGCAACCGATGGGTCACCAATCGACTCTCAACCCTACAACTATGGTTTATCAACCTAATCACAAAACAACTAATAATACCACTCCATAAAAAAGGCCACAAGTGAGCCCTAATCCTAACATCCCTTATAGTCTTCCTACTACTGATCAACCTCTTAGGCCTCCTGCCCTATACCTTCACACCAACCACCCAACTATCCATAAACCTAGCCCTAGCCTTCCCCCTCTGACTCGCCACACTCTTAACAGGATTGCGAAACCAACCCTCCGCCTCCCTAGGCCATCTCCTCCCAGAAGGCACCCCCACGCCCCTGATCCCAGCCCTAATTATGATCGAAACAACAAGCCTCCTCATCCGCCCCTTAGCCCTAGGCGTCCGCCTAACCGCCAACCTAACCGCAGGCCACCTCCTCATTCAACTCATCTCCACCGCCACAATAGCCCTATTCTCAACAATACCAGCAGTATCCCTACTAGCCTTACTAGTTCTTTTACTTCTAACCATCCTAGAAGTAGCAGTAGCCATAATCCAAGCCTACGTTTTCGTCCTACTACTAAGCCTTTACCTACAAGAAAACATCTAGTACCAATGGCACACCAAGCACATTCTTACCACATAGTAGACCCCAGCCCATGACCCATCCTAGGAGCAGCTGCCGCTCTCCTCACCACTTCTGGCCTAACTATATGATTCCACTACAATTCCCCCCAACTCCTAATCATCGGACTCATCTCAACCATCCTAGTCATATTCCAATGATGGCGCGACATTGTACGTGAAAGCACCTTCCAAGGCCACCACACCCCTACCGTCCAAAAAGGCCTACGATACGGCATAGTCCTATTTATCACATCAGAAGCCTTCTTCTTCCTAGGCTTCTTCTGAGCATTCTTCCACTCAAGCCTAGCCCCCACCCCAGAACTAGGAGGCCAATGACCCCCCGTTGGAATCAAACCCCTAGACCCAATAGACGTCCCCCTCCTAAACACCGCCATCCTACTAGCTTCAGGGGTCACAGTCACATGAGCCCACCACAGCATCACAGAAGCCAACCGAAAACAAGCAATCCAGGCCCTCGCCCTAACAGTCCTCCTAGGCTTCTACTTTACAGGCCTTCAAGCCATAGAATACTACGAAGCCCCTTTCTCCATCGCAGACGGGGTCTACGGCTCAACTTTCTTCGTTGCCACAGGATTCCATGGCCTGCATGTAATCATTGGCTCTACATTCCTCCTAGTATGCCTATTTCGTCTAATCAAATTCCATTTTACATCCAACCACCACTTCGGCTTCGAAGCAGCAGCATGATACTGACACTTCGTAGACGTCGTCTGACTTTTCCTCTACATTTCTATCTACTGATGAGGTTCCTGCTCTTCTAGTATATTTATTACAATCGACTTCCAATCCTTTAAATCTGGTTTAAACCCAGAGAAGAGCAATGAACATAATCATGTTTATATTTACCCTATCCCTGGCCTTGAGCATTGCCCTAACCGCCCTAAACTTCTGACTGGCCCAAATAACCCCAGACTCAGAAAAACTATCCCCATACGAATGCGGATTCGACCCACTAGGCTCCGCTCGCCTCCCATTCTCAATTCGATTCTTCCTAGTAGCAATTCTGTTCCTGCTCTTTGACCTAGAAATCGCCCTCCTACTCCCCCTGCCATGAGCCACACAACTCCAATCTCCCACAACCACGCTAACCTGAACCTCCACCCTAATCCTTCTCCTCACCTTAGGCCTAGTGTACGAATGAATTCAAGGAGGACTAGAATGAGCAGAATAACAGAAAGTTAGTCTAACCAAGACAGTTGATTTCGGCTCAACAAATTATAGTGCCCACCCTATAACTTTCTTCATGACCTACTTACACCTAAGCTTCTACGCAACATTCACTTTAAGCGGCCTAGGCCTAGCCTTCCACCGAACACACTTAATCTCCGCCCTACTATGCCTAGAGAGTATAATACTATCAATATACATCGCCCTAGCCATATGACCAATCCAAATACAAGCATCATCCTTTACCATCCTCCCTATTATCATACTAACATTCTCCGCTTGCGAAGCAGGGGCAGGGCTGGCACTACTAGTAGCCTCTACCCGAACTCATGGCTCCGACCACCTTCACAACTTCAACCTCCTACAATGCTAAAAATCATCGCCCCAACCATTATACTCCTCCCCCTGACCTTCCTCTCCCCATGCAAACACCTATGAACGAACCTCACAGCCCACAGCCTCCTAATTGCCACCATCAGCCTTCAATGACTAACCCCAACATACTACCCCAGCAAAACCCTAACACCCTGAACCTCCATTGACCAAATCTCATCCCCCCTTCTAGTACTATCATGCTGACTATTGCCCCTCATAATCATAGCAAGCCAAAACCACCTAGAACAAGAACCAGCCATCCGCAAACGAATCTTCGCAACAACCCTCATCCTAGCCCAACCCTCAATCCTCTTAGCCTTTTCCGCCTCAGAGCTCATACTATTCTACATCGCATTCGAAGCCACCCTAATCCCAACCCTAATCCTAATCACACGATGAGGCAATCAACCAGAACGACTAAGCGCTGGCATTTACCTCCTATTCTATACACTAGCCAGCTCACTCCCCTTACTCATCGCCATCCTCCACCTTCACAACCAAATCGGCACCCTCTACTTCCCAATACTCAAACTTTCACACCCAACAATCTCAACCTCTTGAACAGGCTTAATATCAAGCCTAGCACTGTTAATGGCCTTCATAGTGAAAGCCCCCCTATACGGCCTACACCTATGACTACCCAAAGCTCACGTAGAAGCCCCTATTGCCGGATCCATACTACTAGCCGCCCTACTCTTAAAACTAGGCGGATACGGCATCATACGAATTACCCTCCTAGTAAACCCATCAACAAACAACCTCCACTACCCCTTCATCACCCTAGCCCTATGAGGTGCCCTAATAACCAGCGCCATCTGCCTACGCCAAATAGACCTAAAATCATTAATCGCCTACTCATCTGTCAGTCACATAGGCCTAGTTGTAGCTGCAACAATAATCCAAACCCAATGAGCTTTCACAGGAGCAATAATCCTAATAATCTCACACGGCCTAACCTCCTCAATATTATTCTGCCTAGCCAACACCAACTACGAACGGACTCACAGCCGCATCCTCCTACTAGCTCGAGGACTACAACCCCTACTACCTCTCATAGCCACTTGATGACTCTTAGCCAACCTAGCCAACATAGCACTTCCCCCAACAATCAACCTTATGGCAGAACTAACCATCGTAATCGCTCTCTTCAACTGATCCTCCCTAACACTCATCCTCACAGGGGCCGCAATACTATTAACCGCCTCCTACACCCTGTACATACTCATAATAACACAGCGGGGCATCCTACCATCCCACATCACATCCGTCCAAAACTCCTCCACACGAGAACACCTCCTCATAGCCCTACACATAATCCCAATACTCCTCCTAATCCTCAAACCCGAACTTATCTCAGGCACCCCTATATGCAAGTATAGTTTCAACCCAAAACATTAGACTGTGATTCTAAAAATAGAAGTTAGATCCTTCTTACCTGCCGAGGGGAGGTTCAACCAGCAAGAACTGCTAACTCTTGCATCTGAGTATAAAACCTCAGCCCCCTTACTTTCAAAGGATAATAGCAATCCAATGGTCTTAGGAACCACTCATCTTGGTGCAAATCCAAGTGAAAGTAATGGACCAATCACTAGTCCTAAACACATTCATACTACTAACCCTAGCAACCCTGTCCACCCCAATCATCTTCCCCCTACTCTCAACCAACCTTAAAAACACCCCCACCATCATTACCAACACAGTAAAAACCTCTTTCCTTATCAGCCTAGTCCCTATAACAATCTACATCCACTCAGGAACGGAAAGCCTAACTACCCTATGAGAATGGAAATACATTATAAACTTTAAAATCCCTATCAGCCTAAAAATAGACTTCTACTCCCTCACATTCTTCCCAATCGCCCTATTTGTGTCCTGATCTATCCTACAATTCGCAACATGATACATGGCCTCAGACCCCTACATCACAAAATTCTTTACCTACCTCTTACTCTTCCTAATCGCAATGCTCATCCTAATCGTCGCCAACAATTTCTTTGTCCTATTCATCGGCTGAGAAGGAGTCGGAATCATGTCCTTCTTACTTATCAGCTGATGACACGGACGAGCAGAGGCCAACACCGCTGCCCTCCAAGCCATTCTATACAACCGAATTGGGGACATTGGACTCATCCTATGCATAGCATGACTAGCCTCCACCCTAAACACCTGAGAAATCCAACAAATCCCCGCACCCTCTCAAACCCCTACACTCCCCCTCCTAGGTCTGATCCTAGCCGCAACAGGCAAATCCGCCCAATTTGGCCTCCACCCCTGACTTCCAGCTGCAATAGAAGGGCCAACCCCCGTATCCGCCCTACTCCACTCCAGCACAATAGTAGTCGCCGGAATCTTCCTGCTTATCCGAACCCATCCACTATTCAACAACAACCAAACCGCCCTGACCCTCTGCCTGTGCCTCGGGGCCCTATCCACATTATTCGCAGCCACCTGCGCTCTCACTCAAAACGACATCAAAAAAATCATCGCCTTCTCAACCTCAAGCCAGCTAGGCCTTATAATAGTAACAATCGGACTAAACCTCCCCCAATTAGCCTTCCTTCACATCTCAACACACGCATTCTTTAAAGCCATACTATTCCTCTGCTCCGGTTCCATCATCCACAGCCTCAATGGTGAACAGGACATTCGAAAAATAGGAGGACTCCAAAAACTATTACCAACAACTACCTCATGCCTAACCATCGGCAACCTAGCCCTAATAGGAACCCCATTCCTTGCAGGCTTTTACTCAAAAGACCAGATCATCGAATGTCTTAACACATCCTACCTAAATGCCTGAGCCCTCTTACTAACACTCCTAGCCACAGCCTTTACTGCAGTATATACCATCCGCATGACCATCCTCGTACAAGCCGGCTTCGTACGCATCCCCCCTCTAACCCCAATAAACGAAAACAACCCAGCAGTAACCTCACCCATCACCCGCCTGGCCCTGGGCAGCATCACAGCCGGATTCATCATCACCTCCTTCATCCTCCCAACAAAAACTCCTCCCATAACAATACCACTGTATATCAAAATTACAGCCATAGCCGTCACAGTCCTAGGCATCCTCCTCGCCCTAGAAATTTCAAAAATAACCCAAACCATAATCCTCACAAAACAAGGACCTTTCTCAAACTTCTCCACATCACTAGGCTACTTCAACCCCCTAATACACCGCTTCAGCGTAACAAACCTACTAACCGCAGGCCAAAACATCGCCTCCCACCTAATCGACCTTTCCTGATACAAACTCCTAGGCCCAGAAGGACTAGCCAACATACAAACAATAGCAGCCAAAGCCGCCACCACCCTACACTCCGGACTAATCAAAGCCTACCTAGGCTCTTTTGCCTTATCCATCCTCATTATCCTCATATCCATACACAGAACCAACTAATGGCCCTCAATCTTCGTAAAAACCACCCATTACTAAAAACCATCAACGACGCTCTGATCGACCTTCCCACACCATCAAACATCTCAGCCTGATGAAACTTCGGATCACTACTAGGCATCTGTCTCATCACACAAATTGTCACCGGTCTGTTACTAGCCACACACTACACAGCAGACACCTCCTTAGCCTTCACCTCAGTCGCCCATATATGCCGAAATGTACAATTCGGCTGACTAATCCGCAACCTCCATGCAAACGGAGCCTCATTCTTCTTTATCTGCATTTACCTACACATCGGACGAGGATTTTACTACGGCTCCTACCTGAACAAAGAAACTTGAAACGTCGGAGTCATTCTCCTCCTACTCTTAATAGCAACTGCCTTCGTAGGCTATGTACTTCCATGAGGACAAATATCCTTCTGAGGAGCCACAGTAATCACCAACCTCTTTTCAGCAATCCCATACATTGGCCAGACACTAGTAGAATGAGCATGAGGAGGGTTTTCAGTAGACAATCCAACACTAACCCGATTCTTCGCCCTCCACTTCCTACTCCCATTCCTCATTGTAGGCCTCACGCTAGTTCACCTCACATTCCTACACGAAACAGGCTCAAACAACCCACTAGGCATCCCTGCGGACTGCGACAAAATCCCATTCCACCCATACTACTCTACAAAAGACATCCTAGGCTTCGCACTCATGCTCATCCCACTTGTCGCCCTAGCCCTATTCTCCCCCAACCTCCTAGGTGACCCAGAAAACTTCACACCAGCCAACCCACTAGCCACTCCCCCACACATCAAACCCGAATGATACTTCCTGTTCGCATACGCCATCCTACGCTCTATCCCAAACAAACTAGGCGGCGTACTAGCCCTAGCTGCATCCGTACTAGTCCTATTCTTAACCCCTTTACTCCACACATCCAAACAACGCTCACTAACTTTCCGACCTATCTCACAAGTCCTATTCTGAACCCTAGTTGCCAACCTCTTCATCCTAACCTGAGTCGGTAGCCAACCAGTTGAACACCCATTCATCATCATTGGCCAACTAGCCTCCCTCTCTTACTTCACAATCATCCTAGTCCTATTTCCACTTGCAGCCGTACTAGAAAATAAAATACTAAACCTCTAATCTACTCTAATAGTTTATAAAAACATTGGTCTTGTAAGCCAAAGATTGAAGACTTCGCCCCTTCTTAGAGTTACCCCTCAGAAAGAAAGGAATCAAACCTTCCTCACCAACTCCCAAAGCTGGTATTTTCAACTAAACTACTTTCTGACCGGCCCCCCCCTAAACAGCCCGAATTGCCCCACGAGATAACCCCCGCACAAGCTCCAGCACCACAAATAAAGTCAACAACAGGCCTCACCCCCCAATTAAAAGCAGCCCGGCCCCCCACGAATAAAACACAGCTACCCCACTAAAATCCAGCCGAACTGAAGACAGCCCCCCACTATCAACCGTCCCCACATCCCCTAAAACCTCTATCCCCCCACCTACCATAATCCCCACCATAACAACCAAACACATCCCTAAACCATGACCAACAACCCCCCAATCACCCCAAGCCTCAGGATAAGGCTCCGCTGCTAACGACACCGAATAAACAAACACCACCAACATCCCCCCAAGATACACCATAACCAGCACCAAAGACACAAAAGATACCCCCAAACTAACCAATCAACCACACCCAGCAACAGAAGCCAAAACCAACCCTACAACCCCATAGTAGGGAGAAGGGTTGGAGGCGACTGCCAGCCCCCCCAAAATAAAGCACACCCCTAGAAATAAAACAAACTGCATCATAAATTCCCGCCCGGCCTCTATCCAGGACTAGCGACCTGAAAAGCCGCTGTTATCAACATTTAACTACAGGAACCCCCCCCCCCCCCCCCCCCCTTCCCCCCCCGCATGTTTTTCTCATGCTTTATAGGCTATGTACTCTCTGCATTGGGTATTTTTGCCCCATCAGACACTACTATAATGTAGGATACTCCACGCCATACGGGTATGCTATACCAATTTAACTCAAACATTTAGCCCAAATAGATAATGTTCGTGATTTTACGGGTCTAGGAACATCTTTGTTTCAGGGGCATAATAACCCAAGTGATCCTACCTCAAGCTAAAGCCGCCGGCGTCGCTTAAGTTCGACTCTGCTAATTTATACCCAAACACCACGCAATATACGGATATTGCCACAGTACACCTTTGCATTCACCTAGTCTGTTGAATTCGCCCACCTCCAAGGAACTTTTCCCTGCCAAACCCTTTCAGGAACTCCCAAGCCAGAGAACCTGGTTATCTATTGATCGTGTTTCTCACGAGAACCGAGCTACCCCGTGTCAGTTATACCTTCGGTTATTGGCTTCAAGGCCATAACATCCCCCTACACCCTAGCCCAACTTGCTCTTTTGCGCCACTGGTTCCTATTTCAGGGCCATAACTTGCTCCATTCCTTCTCCCTTGCTCTTCACAGATACAAGTGGTTGGGGATGAATACTCCTCCCTCTGCCTCGTAATCGCGGCATTTTTACCGTTTCTGCGCTTTTTCTCTGGGGGTCCTTTCAATAAACCCTTCAAGTGCGTAGCAGGAGTTATCTTCCTCTTGACATGTCCATCACATGTGCGCCTGACTATCGTTCACCGAAACCTCTAAATTGTTATGGTTTCATAGTATAAGCCGTCGCATACCCGGATACTGATGCACTTTGACCCCATCCTGAAGCCCGCGCTGTTTTCCCCTCTAAGCGCTAATTGGTGTAATGGTTGCCGGACATACTTAATTTATCTTCCCTTTCTAGAGACTTCTACCTAAACTCACATTTTCACATGTCAAATGCGTTCGTTTCTTTTTCTCTTGACATTTTTCGTTTCAATTACCAAAAATTTTAAGCAAACTTCCCTACAAAAAACAAAGCTTTCATTGTTCCTTTATTAACATCTAACCTTCCTCTATTTTCCACCCACCCAACAAACTACACAAACCAACAATCAACCCACAAAAAACCAACACCCAACCCAAGACCCAACAGCCACCAAACCCCACAACCAAACACCCCCTCCAACGAATCAACCCCAACTAAAACAAAACAAAAACATAAACACCACCACACCCC